TCTTTAATTAAAATAAAAAAAGAATAGATAGTAGGAATTCTCTTATCCCATTCGGAAAGATATCATCTCATAATTATCTATGGCTGTTTATGTCTCTAGCATGACCACTTGATAAAATGTGGAGGAAAGTAGGACAAATGGCCGATACTACTGGAAGGATTCCTCTTTGGATAATAGGTACTGTAGCCGGTATTCTTGTGATCGGTTTAATCGGTATTTTCTTTTATGGTTCATATTCCGGATTAGGTTCATCCCTGTAATAATCGGATGAACTGAGTTGTAGACATGAAAGCATAAGAACTCAACGGGATCCCCCTCGAATCAGACAAGGAAAGAGGGGGTAAGTCCCGTTGAGTTCTTAATAATCATAATATTTTTTTTTAGAGATGTTTCAAAAACCTCCACCTTTTCTGATGATGTTTTTAAAAAATGAACTTCGTTAATTGATTCAGAACATCTGTTACTCAATAGTATCTGTCAATACTTAAAACAAAGAAGGAATCACTCGATTTACCCTTTTTGGATGACTCACAATTATATATAAATAGAATATATTTCTATCAATCAGATATCATGCAAACCCTTTCCATACTAATAGAATAGAACCTTACTCCATTTAATCTAATAAATATTCTAATAAATATTTAATCTAATAAAAGTGAAATTTTTTTTTTATAAGTTCGTTGAAATTGAAGAAGTTCTATATTGCTCAATAAATTGACCTATATTTATTTGTCCACTACCACTATGTTACGTAAGAAATCTAAAAAAGGGTTATGATAAAATAAACCTATATATAAAATAAAAAAAAAAAAAAAATGAAAACTACAAATATCCATTTTTTACGAACGGGATCGAGAATCTTTATTAATTCGACACAAGAAAGGGTTGGGTAAAATTCCGTTTCTTGTGTCAAGGACTAGGAGACGAACAATCTCCCCTAAAATCCTTTGTTCCTCTCATTTATACTTTGGTTTCTATTCTCCGCTTATTTATCTTTTGTTTTGATTCTAGTCAAATATAAAACTATTGATTCATTCTATATCATACCGTTTCAATTTGGATTGAAAAAACAAATAAATAAAGAAGAGTTAAGTAAAACAGTCGCCTTCACAATATACTATGACCAGGAATGCGGTATTAAGTAATTCCCGAAATCCGGTAGAATAAAGAATATAAATAAGCAAAATTTTTTTGATCATACATAATTCCCAACAAAAATTTGTTTATTTTTAGAGCTTGATGTTGATAAATCCGCAGATCTAGAAATTCATTTCGGACAATTGAACCTTCTCAAACTGTTTCTTTTTAAGAACCAAAAAGATTTGTGCCAAAATAACAGATGCCAAGAAGAGCAAAAGACCTTGGACACGTAATGGATCTTGAAGTACTATTTCCGTATCTCCCTGACCAAATCCACCCACATTAGGATTACTCGTTAATGGTTGATCAAGTTTGATGGATTCGCCCTCTGAAACAAGAAGTTCCGGTCCTGGAGGGATAATATCAACCACTTGACGTCCATCCGATGCATCCGCTATGGTTATTTCGTACCCCCCTTTTTCTTTTCGTATTATTTTGCTTACTATACCTGCTGCTGTAGCATTATAAACATTATTGTTACTCTTGCTCCCGTCGGGATAAATCTGACCCCTTCCCCTGTTCCCGCCTACATATATGGGATATTTTAAGAAGTGCACATCTTTCTTAGTAGCGGGGTCCGGGGAAAGAATAGGAAAGGTGATTTCACTATATTTCTGACCAGGAACCGGACCTATCACAAGAATATTTTTTTTAGTGGGACGATAGCTCTGAAAAGACAGATTTCCTATCTTTTCTTTAATCTCGGGCGAAATACGATCGGGAGGGGCTAATTCAAACCCCTCGGGTAAAATAAGAACAGCCCCGACATTCAAAGCTCCTTTTTTACCATTAGCAAGAACTTGTTTCAGTTGCAGATCATAAGGAATTCGAACAACTGCTTCAAATACAGTATCAGGAAGTACCGCTTGTGGAACCTCGATATCCACGGGTTTATTAGCTAAATGGCAATTGGCACATACAATACGGCCAGTCGCTTCTCGTGGATTTTCATAACCCTGCTGTGCAAAAATGGGATATGCATTTGAAAGGGGTGCCTGGGTTAGTATATATATCATGAGCGATACGGAAATGGATCGAGTAATCTCTTTCTTTATCCAAGAAAAGGTATTTTTAGTTTGCATGGTCCAATCATTGATCCCGAAAATTTCTACAATAAAATTAGGTAGGTCGCTACTATAGTTCCCTATCTATAATTTTGCTATTTACTTAAATATTAAATATAAATAATTTTACTGGAATATTGGAGGAATCCCTTGGATGGGTAGTAAGTACAATTTTGAATGTTTTGCTTATGTACAAAGTAACAAATATTATAATTGGATCGTTCGATCACTTTTCAGTCATTCATTGAATGATAAATCACTACAAGTGAAGGAGATACACGATTTAAATAACGAAAGATCCAATATTTAAAAATTGTATCTAAAATGACTGGAAAAGTAGAAACAAGACCGGATATAATTTGATCATTATGAGCAAATCCAAAATCTTTGTAGACAGAGCCAATCATTAATTCCCAACCGTGGGGCGAATGGAATCCTATACATAAATCAGTTAATAAAAGAATAGAAAAAGCTTTTATTGTGTCGCTTAAGTTGTATAGGAATTCTTGAAACCAAGAGTTAAGAATAACAAGTTCTTCATTACCTAGAATAGAATAACCACTTAGAATACCGAAACAGATTATATTTGTCGAGAAGTGCAAAATTGTATGGATGCGATCCTCGTTGTGCATCTTGATCAATTGGATCGTTTCTTTGTAGATTTCGATGCGAGGCTTTTGTAAATGTGTTTCCGGGTATTCCTTTATCATTTCGTCCAAACGTAAGAGTTCCTCTAAGTCTATGAATTCTTTTAGAATACTCTTTTCTTGAATATCATTCAAAAAAATTTCGGATTGCCTAGTATTCCACCAATTAGTAAACCAAGATTCCAGACTTTTATTAAATGAGAGAGAGATCCACCAAGGCAAAAATACTATAGATGCAAGATATAGAAGGGAAATTAATACTTTCTTTTTTGCCATTTTTTCGTCTGTGAATTTAAAAATTTTTAATGAACGCACCTCATTCGTCGACTCTATATGATACTAATATTTCTATCAAGCATAAGTTCTATTACAAGTCATCGATGTATTTCCGGATTTTTTTGTGATTCAGTACAGCGGTTAGTCCTTGAATTTAGAAAGAATATAGAATAAGAAAGAGCCCTCTTCAAATTAATAGTAGTCGGATTTCGAGACGAAAGAACTCCCGTTCTATCAAAATATCAAATATTTAGAAAAAAAAATTCTTTACTTTATGATGAAATGTTTTGTTTTGATATATGATGAATCTATCATTTAGATTTGTTACTGAATTGAGTTAAGTGGATTTACATACGCATAAAAAAAATTGTGGACATAAACAATTTAGTTTTAGAATTGTTTCATATACGTTTGCTTTGGCTCGAGTAAGCGTTCTGAAGAAACTTCAGTTAAGTTATGCTATAGAAAAAAAGATGATTCTTGAGTTTTTTATCTCTTGCAAAGTATTCATTCTTCAGTTCCTTTTTTCAAAATACTTCAATTGGTACACGCAAGAAATAGGCCAATTCGGCAGCTTTTTGCTCAATCTCTCGTGGAGTAAAATTCTCATCAGTACGAGTCAAGGGAATGGCTCCTTGTCCTTTTATTTCCATATAAAGGACACGACGAGCATAAATACCCTCTTTAATTTCTATTCTGATGGACTGAATGTCTTTCATAAGGAATCGGAGGAATATGCGACGATTTTTTCCAGGAAATCCCCAACGAAAAATACACACTATGCCCTCTTTTATATCGAATCGATCATAACCACTACCTACATTCCACGAAATTGTGCACCACAAATAGGAGCTAATAAAAAGACCTGCGATCCCATAGAAAGACATCACGATACCTTGTGGAAAAAAAATTATTTGCTGAGAAGGAAATAAAGATATAAAATTCCTACCAAAATAACTGGACGTTCCAACCAATAAAAACCCTAATGAACCTAAAAAAAGAATAAAGGCCCAACAGAAATTACTTGTTTTTCGAGACCCCGCTATAAGTTCTACCCATATACGTTCTGATCGCCAACTCATACTCTAACTAGACCTAGTTGCATTTTATTGGAATTGGGAGAATAACAAAAATAATTTTTTTTTACTTTTTTTTGTTTCCGAAGTAACTCTCATCAACCAGCACTATTATGATGTGAACCTTTAGGGATAATTCATCGAATTTCTTAGATCCAAACTAAAATAATAACATCCCTTTCATATGATTTCCTAATACATATAGATATATTGACTTTACATTTCAGAAATTCTCCCCGATCCCGATCTATTTGAAAATAGTTATAATTCATTTATCATGTTTACACATACATAAGAGCTTATGCCCGAAGGAAGCCGCATATTATACCATATTTTACTAAATAGATATCCGTGTTATGATCCAAGTAAGTCTTGAAAAAATATATATATATATAAGATTTGTCCTTGTTGTATCTAAAAAATCTTGTTTTTTTGAACATAAAGAGATAAAGAAGCCATTGCAATTGCCGGAAATACTAAGCCCACTAAAGGCACAAAAATGGAGGGGAGACTGTTGAGAGTTATCATAGAATGGGTACCTCGATTTAATATTTGTACCTGTTATTTATTGTTATATTTATTGTTTTATATTTGAACCTTATCCTTATATTGTTATAAAGATATCTTATAATTCATATATAATTGTTATATTATACTAAGTATACCTAAGTGAGTATATATATACTTAATAGGGATAGGGAGTCTATAAGTATATGTTTTAAGAAATATATATTAATTTAAGAAATATATATTAATTAATAAAATACAATAAATATATAAATAAATGGACCTAT